TATCATGAAAAGTAAAAAGGGGTAAAGTAACTTTGTGTTGATTGTTTTCTAAATTTAAGTTTTCTTCTTCTGCATGTAAAAAAGGAATAAATAAATCAATCAAATTCCGGGAGGCTTCATAAAGTGCTTCCTTAGGAGTTAAACTTCCATTTGTCCATATTTCGAGAAAGAGTATCTCTTGTTTTTCATTCCCATTCACATAAGAATGAATACTATGATTCGCATTTCGAACAGGCATGAATACAGCATCTATAGTATAACTTCCGTCTTGAATGTTGTTTAGTGTTTTTATACGATATCCCCGATTCCTCTCAATTTGTAATTCAATACACAAATTAATGGGTTCTGTTAGGTTAGCTATATGTTGTGTATCATCAACGATTTCCACCGAAGGTGGTAAAATGATGTCTTGAGCAGTTACATATCCAGGACCTTGAAAACAAATAGACGCGTCCCGAGTTCCATACAGATTACTTCTCAATACAATTTCTTTCAAATTCATTAAAATTTCATGTATTGATTCTTGAATACCTACTATGGTGGAATATTCATGTGGTATTTTCTCAGATTTTGCACGTGTGATACATGTTCCCTCTATTTCTCCGAGCAAAATTCTTCGCATTGCAATGCCGATTGTATCAGCTTGGCCTTTCATAAGTGGAGACAGAATAAAGCGTCCATAATAAAGATGCTTACTGTCTACTCTTGATTCAACACACTTCCACTGTAGTGTCCCAGTAGATACTTTTACTTTTTCCCCAATCATAGTTATATATTTTTATCAAAAATTGTTTATTTCTCTTGAAATCTCTTTCTTTAATGTTTATTTTTAGTTTTATACACGTCTTTTTTTAGGGGACCTACATCCATTATGTGGCATAGGGGTTACATCCCGTATAAACCTTAAAAGTATACCACTTCTACGAATAGCTCTTAATGCTGCATCTCTTCCGAGACCGGGACCTTTTATCATGACTTCTGCTCGTTGCATGCCTTGATCTGCTACTGTTCGAATAGCATTTGCTGCTGCGGTTTGAGCGGCAAATGGTGTCCCCCTTCGTGTACCCTTGAAGCCACACGAACCGGCAGAGGACCAACAAATCACCCGACCCCGTACATCTGTAACAGTCACAATGGTATTGTTGAAACTAGCTTGAACATAAATAACACCCTTTGGTATTTTACGAGGATGCTTACGCGAACCAATACGTCCATTTTTACGTGAACCAATTTTTGGTATAGGTTTTGCCATATTTTATTATTTTAAAAAATATAAGTCCGAAATATATGGATATATCCATTTCCTGTCAAAAACGGATTCTTTACTATTTTCTATCTTAATTTTATTCTATTTCTACTAAGATAGATTTGAAATAAATATCAAGCAATAATATTTGTTATAATACTTATAACATAGAATAGATTCTAATATAGAATCTATACTATATTTTTGTTTTGATTTAATATTTAAGTGAATTAACTAATAACTATTAATATAATATATAATACGATTTTTTGAATTTAAATATTTATGGATTTGTGCATTCGGTACTTTCTGTAAAATAGAAAGCCCTTTTTTGTTTTGTGAAAATATTATCCTTGTCTTTGTTTATGTCTTGGATTGGAACAAATTACTATAATTCGCCCTCGTCTGCGGATCAATCGACATTTTTCACAAATTTTACGAACAGAGGCTCCTATTTTCATATTTCTCATTCCTTAACTTAATGCCGAATCTATTTATTGGAAGAAAATAGGGTTTCCTTATTACATTTTTAACTTTCCCGGTCATCATATTGTATCGTCGTATACATATAAAAGAAGAGTACGTCGAATTTTCTTGGAAACATAGCCCAGAATCTTATTTCAATTCTATTTTTTCTATTATAAGGAACCTGGAATATACCCTGAGAAGTTATTCAGTAATTAAATCTTCATGAATTTTTTTATTTTTATTCTAGTTAAATCCTCTTGACACATTCACTAATGTATTAGGATTAGAAATAATATTAGAAATTTGTGTTTTCTCTCTCCATTGACAAGAATGGATAGAAGTTTTTTATATTATATAATTCGGATATAAGAATATCCGAAAAATTACCATATATAACATAAAACTTCTCCGCCGATTCTTTCTAACCGAGCCTCTCGATCTGTCATTATACCTCTAGAAGTAGAAAGAATTACAATCCCCATACCTCCTAAAATTCTAGGAATTCGTTGATAGTTAGAATAGATTCGGAGACCTGGTGTACTGATCCGTTTTAAATTTAAAAAAGTTTTAGATGATCCTTTCCTATTTCTTCTATATCGTAGAGTTAAAACTAAAAAGTATTTGTTGTTTTCCCGATGTTTTCTGACGTTTTCAACAAAACCCTCTCGTAAAAGTATTTTAACAATGTTTTCGATAATATTAGTAAGTGGTATTTGAACTGTTCTTTTTCTATTCATGTCAGCATTGCGTATCAAGGTTATTATATCAGCGATGGTATCCTTACCCATGATAAATGAAAATGATTGTTGTTCCTTACTTTCAATATAATCAACGTGCTCCCATTTTTTGATTCAATAAAATATATAATTATTGAATATGAGAATATAATAATACTCTATATATAGAAAATCTTATTATAATCTAATAGGATAATGTACATATATATAGAATATTCTCAAACTAAAAAAAAAAATAGAATATTAGAAAATGAACTTTTATACTAATTTGGAATTCTGAATTCTATAAAAAAATAGAATTCAGAATTTTGAATATATAAATATAATAATAATAATATATATTTCATTCCTTATTTTTTCTATCTATAATATTATATATATATTAGATTATTATTTTGATTTATTTTTTGAAATATTAATTAAATTAATTATTAAATGATATACCTATATCATGATCTCGTATTATAATACCTCGGGTGCTAATGAAACTATTTTAGTAAAATTTAACTTTCTCAATTCTCGAGGTATTGCGCAAAAAATTCGAGTTCCTTTTGGATTTCCTTCTTTATCAATTACAACCGCAGCATTATCATCATACTTTATTATCATACCATTACTACGTTTGAGTTCTTTACAAGTACGTACAATTACAGCTCTGATCACTTCTGATCTTTCTAAAGGCGTATTTGGTACTGCTTTTTTGATTACAGCAACAACAATGTCACCAATATAAGCATACCGTCGATTACTAGCTCCTATGATTCGAATACACATCAATTCGCGAGCTCCACTATTATCGGCTACATTTAAATAGGTTTGAGGTTGAATCATATCATTTTTTTTTTATCTTTCAGTCAAAAAGTTGAAGTAAAAAAAATATTCTGTGTTCAAAAAAAAAAAAGAAACCCACAATTGCAATTTTTTTTCATACTAAAGACCTCTTTCCTTCGAATGATTATTCTGAAAGAATGAATTGAGTTCGTATAGGCATTTTCGATGCTGCTATTGAAATAGCTTTTCGAGCTATAGTTTCTGAGACCCCACTCATTTCATAAAGTATTTTGCCGGGTTTAACGACAGCTACCCAATATTCGGGAGATCCCTTTCCCGAACCCATACGCGTTTCGGTAGGTCTTACTGTAACAGGTTTGTCTGGAAATATGCGTACCCATATTTGTCCACCCCGACGGACATTTCGTGACATTGCCCGGCGCCCTGCTTCTATTTGTCTAGATGTGATCCAAGCGGGTTCAAGTGCCTGAAGAGCATATTTTCCGAAGCAAATACGATTACCTCGATAGGCTCTTCCTTTCATTCTTCCTCGATGTTGTTTACGGAATTTGGTTCTTTTAGGGTTATAGTTGATGGTTGTTTCTCAATTCCATCTCTATTACAGAACCGTACATGAGATTTTCACCTCATACGGCTCCTCACGAATGAATCGATTCAAAAATATTTAACCGATAAAAAAATATACAATACAATAACATACATCCATTAGAAATTTGTATATCTTGCTTTGATATATATTGTTTTGGTATAAGATTCTAACGAATCTGTATTTGTCTTTTTTTTTATTATAATACCGGATTGGCAAAAATTTTGAAATAAAAAAAAAATTATCGCGGGCGGATATTTACTCTTTCATTATCAATTTCAGATGTAATGTAGGGTTAGTCCACAATTCCTCAAAAAACAATGAATGGTTCTTAGTTTCTTCCGCCATCCCACCTAATGAATTATTAAGATTTGTTTTTTTTTTTTTTACTTTTTAAAATAAAAAAAAAATTATCTTAGGTATTCACAGGTTCCGTCGTTCCCATCGCTTTTCGATTTATGGTTAGGTCTAAATTCTACAATGGAGCCTCTTTAATAAGTTAATAAGATTTTATTTTAATAAAATTTTATTCTTTTTTGTTGAATCAACCTTCTCAGTTTTATTGATTCGCGGCTCTGGATTCGTTTATTCTAGGAATATATTCCATCCATTATGGATTAATTTTTAATATGGATGCTTTATTACACTACCTTTTATGAGATGACCCATAGACCTTTACATATTAGAATTCTATATCATTGATATCTTTTTTTTTCTCTCTTTCTTTCACCTCTTCGTTTATCTGTATATTCTTATTGCTTTACAACTCATAATCAGATTCGTTTTTATTTCCGTTTTCAGTTGCTATAATTCTATATAACCACATATATCTTTATTTAGATTTTTTATTTGAACGGGTTCTTTATATCCAGATAATGCGAAGCGATGAGTAGGTTATTAGTTCTTTAGTTCTTTATTAAAAAATTCGTAGAATTTTTATTTTAATTGAACCACTCGAAAAAAACCAACGAGTCGCACACTAAGCATAGCAATTCCTTCACTATAAAATAATTATTAAAATTTTTTATTGAATCTTATAAAATTTGTCATTTATTCTTTTAGAATAAGAATATATTAAGAATTCCTCATTTTTTGTTTTATCCAAAGATGGAAGCTTAAAGATACCAAAAAGTTTATTATTCTTTGTTTAGAAATATCCAAACTTTGATCC